CAAGCCATTTATGGATATTATCAGGAGGTTCGTGCAGATCCGGTGTAGTTTCTTTTTCACTCCACAAGGATCAAGATCAACTGAACATCCATTCTCATTCTGTCGAACGAAGATATATTTCTAGCCTCTCAGTGAATAATGATCAAGTGAGACACCAATTAGTTAGGTCAGATTTTTCTGATAAAAAAGAAGATGGTATTTTGGATTATTCGGGATTTAATCGAATCATAGGTATTGGTCATTGTAATCTCATACATCCTGCAATTCTCCACAAGAATTCTGATTTATTGGCAAAAAGGCGAAGAAATCAATTTCTCATTCCGTTCCACTCCATTCAAGAACAAGAGAAAGAACTAATGCCCCATTCAGGTATCTCGATTGAAATACCCATAAAGGGTATTTTCCGTAAAAATAGTATTCTTGCTTATTTTGATGATCCTCGATACAGAAGAAAGAATTCAGGAATTACTAAATATGGGACTATAGGGGCGCATTCAATCGTCAAAAAAGAGGACTTGATTGAGTATCGAGGAGTCAAAAAAATTAAGCCAAAATTTCAAATGAAAATTGATCGCTTTTTTTTCATTCCCGAGGAAGTGCATATTTTACCCGAATCTTCTTACGTAATGGTACGGAATAATAGTATCATTGGAGTAGATACCCGGGTCGCTTTAAATAGAAGAAGCCAAGTGGGCGGATTAGTCCGAGTGGAGAAAAAAAAAAAAAGGATTGAACTAAAAATTTTTTCTGGGGATATCCATTTTCCTGGGGAAACGGATAAGATATCCCGACACAGTGGCATCTTGATACCGCCGGAAACGGGAAAAAAAGAACTTAAGGAATCCACCGGGGAATCAAAAAAATTGAAAAAATGGATCTATGTCCAACGGATCACACCTACCAAGAAAAAGCATTTTGTTTTGGTTCGACCCGTAGTCACATATGAAATAGCGAACGGTATCAATTTAGCAACACTCTTCCCCCAGGATCTGCTGCGGGAAAAGGATAATATGCACCTTCAAGCTGTCAATTATATCCTTTATGGAAAGGGCAAACCCTTTCGGGGTATTTCTGACACAAGTATTCAATTAGTTCGAACTTGTTTAGTCTTGAATTGGGACCAAGACAAAAAAAGTTCTTCCGTCGAAGAGGTCTGTGCTTCCTTTGTTGAAGTAAGTACAAACGGTATGATTCGGGATTTCCTAAGAATCGACTTAGTGCAATCCCATATTTCGTATATCAGAAAAAGGAATGCTCCGTCAAGTCCAGGATTGATCTCTGATAATGGTCCAGATCGCACCAATATAAATCCGTTTTACTCCATTTATTTCAAGGCAAGGGTTCAACAATCACTTAGCCAAAATCAAGGAACTATTCATACCTTGTTGAATAGAAATAAGGAATGCCAGTCTTTGATAATTTTGTCATCATCTAATTGTTTTCGAATGGGTCCATTCAACGATATCAAATATCATAATGTGATAAAGCAATCAATTCACATTCAAAAAGATCCTCTAATTCCAATTAGGAATTCGTTGGGACCCTTAGGAACAGTCCTTCAAATTGCGAATTTTTATTCATTTTACTATTTAATAACTTATAATCCGATTTCGGTAACTAACTATTTGAAACTTGATAATTTTAAACAGACTTTTCAAGTACGTAAATTTTATTTAATGGATGAAAACGAGAGAATTTATAATCCTGATCCAGACAGTAAGATTGTTTTGAATCCATTTAATTTGAATTGGTATTTTATCCATCATAATTATTGTGAGGAAATGTCCACAATAATGAGTCTTGGGCAGTTTATTTGTGAAAATATATGTATAGCCACAAATGGACCACACCTCAAATCAGGTCAAGTTTTAATTGTTCAAGCTGGCTCTGTAGTAATAAGATCAGCTAAGCCTTATTTGGCTACTCCAGGAGCTACTGTTCATGGGCATTATGGAGAAATCCTTTATGAAGGAGATACATTAATTACATTTATATATGAAAAATCAAGATCTGGTGATATAACGCAGGGTCTTCCAAAAGTAGAACAAGTGTTAGAAGTGCGTTCGATTGATTCAATATCGATGAACCTAGAAAAAAGAGTTGAGGGTTGGAACGCGCGTATAACAAGAATTCTTGGGATTCCTTGGGGATTCTTAATTGGTGCTGAGCTAACTATAGTGCAAAGTCGTATCTCTTTGGTTAATAAGATCCAAAAGGTTTATCGATCCCAGGGGGTCCAAATCCATAATAGACATATCGAAATTATTGTACGTCAAATAACATCAAAAGTGTTGGTTTCAGAAGACGGAATGTCTAATATTTTTTTACCCGGCGAACTTATTGGATTGTTACGAGCGGAGCGAACGGGGCGTGCTTTGGAAGAAGCGATCCGTTATCGAGCTATATTATTGGGAATAACGAGAGCATCTCTGAATACTCAAAGTTTTATATCTGAAGCAAGTTTTCAAGAAACCGCTCGGGTTTTAGCAAAAGCAGCTCTCCGGGGTCGTATCGACTGGTTGAAAGGCCTGAAAGAGAACGTTGTTCTGGGGGGGATGATACCCGTTGGTACCGGATTCAAAGCATTAGTGCACTGTTCACGGCAGCATAACAATATTCTTTTGGAAACAAAAAAAAGAATTTATTCGGGGGGGGGATGATAGATATTTTCTTACACCACAGAGAATTATTAGACTTTTGCATTTCAAAGACTTCATGATACATCAGAACAATAATTTAGAGGATTTAATGAGTCCTAAGTAGCGGATTCTCTTAACTATTTTTGATCCTTTGATTTCTTAATAGTAAGAAAAGAAAGATAATAACGAATAGAAAGTAATGAATGGCCTGGATTGTGTATCAATGGCCAATCTCTGGTAGAAGAGAAGGTTCCATTGGAACAATTATTTATTTCACTCGTCTCTTTTTTTTATCAAAAAAAGATTTGATAAAAAAAATAAAAAAAAAAGAGGAAGTATGGGGAGAAATGGCAAGAAGATAGCGGAATATCAATTTTGAAGAGATGATGGAAGCAGGAATTCCTTTTGGTCATGGTACTAGGAAATGGAATCCTAGAATGTCACCTTATATCTCAGCAAAACATAAAGGTATTCATATTACAAATCTGACAAGAACTGCTCGTTTTTTATCAGAAGCTTGTTATAAAGCAGCGGATTTAGTAGCACGAGCTGCAATAAGAACCCGGTGTCATTATATGTCATTATATTATATTATATTAAAAAAATTAAAAAAAAAAGGGCTCGGTGGTATGTTAACGAATTGGTCCACTACAGAAACGAGACTTCATAAGTTCAGGGATTTGAGAGCGGAACAAAAGACGGGGAGACTCAACCGTCTTCCAAAAAGAGATGCAGCTATCCTGAAGAGACAATTATCACGCTTGCAAACGTATCCGGGCGGGATTCAATATATGACGGGGGTACCGGATATTGTAATCATCGTTGATCAGCAAGAAGAATATACGGCTCTTCGAGAATGTATCGCTTTTGGAATTCCAACAATTTGTTTAATCGATACAAATTGTGACCCCGATCTCGCAGATATTTCGATTCCAGCAAACGATAACGCTATAGCTTCAATCCGATTAATTCTTAATAAATTTGTATTTGCAATTTGTGAGGGTCGTTCTAGCTATATACGAAATCCTTGATTAATAATAAGATAAATCAATTTTTTTGGTAACTACATGGATTTTTGGAATCGGTTACTCTTCTTGAATCGCATAAAAGAAAAGAAATTCAAAAAAACTGTGGGTGATTAGCGGGTATTCAAAACGGATAATTCTAATTAAAGTATCCAAGTCGAAAGGGAGAGGGTTGAATCAAAATAATTCTTTTTAAAGTTCTATTTCTGTTAGAGGGCAATATGAATGTTATATCATGTTCCAGTAACACACTAAAAGGGTTATACGATATATCCGGTGTGGAAGTAGGCCAACATTTCTATTGGCAAATAGGAGGTTTACAAGTCCATGCCCAAGTACTTATTACTTCTTGGGTTGTAATTGCTATCTTATTAGGTTCAGCCCTTATAGCTGTTCGGAATCCACAAACTATTCCGACTGCCGGTCAAAATTTCTTCGAATATGTCCTTGAATTTATTCGAGACGTGAGCAAAACTCAGATTGGAGAAGAATATGGTCCATGGGTTCCCTTTATTGGAACTATGTTTCTATTTATTTTTGTTTCGAATTGGTCCGGTGCTCTTTTACCTTGGAAAATAATACAGTTACCCCATGGGGAGTTAGCTGCACCTACGAATGATATCAATACTACCGTTGCTTTAGCCTTGCTCACGTCAGTAGCATATTTCTATGCAGGTCTTTCTAAAAAGGGATTAGGTTATTTCAGTAAATACATTCAACCGACTCCAATTCTTTTACCCATTAACATTTTAGAAGATTTCACAAAACCTTTATCACTTAGCTTTCGACTTTTCGGGAATATATTAGCTGATGAATTAGTAGTTGTTGTTCTTGTTTCTTTAGTACCTTTAGTGGTTCCTATACCTGTGATGTTCCTTGGATTATTTACAAGCGGTATTCAAGCTCTTATTTTTGCAACTTTAGCGGCGGCTTATATAGGCGAATCTATGGAGGGCCATCATTGACTAGTTTTCGAAATAGTCTCTTTTTTTTTTTTAGCTTAGAATAACGCAGTGTATGCGTAACTAAAGATAATTCACTTAGGAAACATCAATATACAAATAGAAATAGACAAATACGGGATATACGACCAAGAGTCATAGAAAAAAAATTCAGATATTGGGGAATTGTAAAAAAGGAAAGAGATCAAAAAGATCTTTTTCCTAAAATTCATGTTTGGCTTTATTATATCATACTCCTGCCAATGAATATTATCATTCTATTGTTTTGTTCATTCAATTCAAATATAAGGAGTCATTATTTGAATAAAAATTCTTAATATAAAAATTCTTATAGTATCATAGTATCACAATTTACACGGCGTGTGATTAAAAAAAAAAAAAGAAAAAGAAAGATGCTTTCTAGAATGATTCCCATTTCAGTTGATTTTATTCAATTCAACAATTGACCAAAAGAAAATATTAATAAAGAATTAAATAATTAAAGTGAATGACCTTACCGGAATAAAATACTTATGTTTATTTCTATGCAATGATTCGCCAAACGAGATTCATAAAAAATGGGTTGATTGGGAGAGGGGAACAGAATTGGGTATATGGGATCTAATGACTCTAAGCCAACTCTTGTGTATGGTTCCAAGAATGATTCTAGAATACGATTGACTTTAAGATACGAATAGTTTGAATCTAAGATATGAATAGTTGGTTTACGTTATGGAAGAAAGACATGTATATATGATATTAGATATTGATAGTTATATATCAACTAAAGATATATCTAATCCACCCTACTATTGTGAACTTAGATAGAGATTCCAATAGAAATTCTTCGGTTTCGTCTTTGCCTGTGAATTGAATGTGAATGAATAAAGCGATGAAATAAAGAAAACTAACGAACGAAGAATTCAAAAAGGGTTTGGAAAGAAGAAATGGAAGAACAAAAGTCGTATGGATTCACAAAAATCCTGTGGATCGGAACTAAAAAAGAGATATCAAAGTAACTTTTATGGTTTAATACTAATATTATTATTACTTCAATTCCGAGTTCTTAGTTATTTCGACTGGATGAATCTTAGCGATGGAATAATTAAGTCATAATTCATTGGACGATTGTATCATTAACTATTTCTTTATTTTAGTGCGAGGAACTTATCATGAATCCACTGATTTCTGCCGCTTCTGTTATTGCCGCTGGGTTGGCCGTCGGGCTTGCTTCTATTGGACCTGGAGTAGGTCAAGGTACTGCTGCGGGTCAAGCTGTAGAAGGTATCGCGAGACAACCCGAGGCGGAGGGAAAAATACGAGGTACTTTATTACTTAGTCTGGCTTTTATGGAAGCTTTAACAATTTATGGACTGGTTGTAGCATTAGCGCTTTTATTTGCGAATCCCTTTGTTTAATCCTATAAATATGCAAATTACGTATTTTTTTTTAGTCTATCTAAAAGAGGAGATAATATGAAAAATATAACCGATTCTTTCGTTTCCTCGGTTCGCTGGTCATTTGCCGGGAGTTTCGGGTTTAATACCGATATTTTAGCAACAAATCCAATAAATCTAAGTGTAGTCCTTGGTGTATTGATCTTTTTTGGAAAGGGAGTGCGTGCGAGTTGTTTATTTCAAGAATAGGCTGGATCCAACCAGCTGTACTTTTTTTCATTATAACTAGATCGAAAAAGGTGCACGATTCCGCGAATTACTTCTGAATCAATTTCAAATCATATTTAAGAACCATAGCATTTCGTGATTCATTGGTAAATCTACTTTGATTCTCTATCAACCAAACCAATAGTGGGGGGTCATTAACATGGTTAAAGCTAAACCAAACTGTTTGAAGTCCAGACGCAGCATGGTACTCTTTCTACTACTCTATTAATATAGAATAGAAATGTTTGCAAAATGAATAATTGGAATTTGTGTTTTTTTTTCGATATAAAACACTCATGTCGATAAAATTATTTGAGCCTTTTCTTTTATTGGAATGCAAAATATTTGAAATATTTCAATCAACCGCTTTTTATGCTGAATCGGTGACCTGTGTATAATATAAAGTAAGAAGAATTCTTTGGATTTGACGAAAAAAAGAAACAACTTTGCTGACAATTCAATATTTTGGTTTTGTTCCGTCAGAAGAGTCCTCAAAATATTCTGGTCTTGGATTAGTGATTAGTCGCGACATCTTGGAATATGAATAGAGAAGAGAGGTAGAGGATAGGCTCATTACATTAAAAAAAAAGATATGGGAATTGCCCCCATACTTAAAAAGTTGAAGTAATTGAGTGTGAGAGCCAAATGAATCGAAAAATTCATGTTTGGTTCGGGAAGGGATCATGTAAGTTTTGAGATGAATGGAAAGATAATCTACTTTCATTAAGTGATTTATTAGATAATCGAAAACGGAAGATCCTGAATACTATTCGAAATTCAGAGGAACTGCAGGGGGGGGCCATTCAACGGCTGGAAAAAGCCCGGGCTCGCTTACGGAAAGTCGAAAGGGAAGCGGATCAATTTCGAGTGAATGGATACTCGGAGATAGAACTAGAAAAATTGAATTTGATTAAGTCAACTTATAAGACTTTGGAAGAATTAGAAAATTACAAAAATGAAACCATTCGTTTTGACCACAAAAGGGCGGTTCAGCAAGTCCGACAACAGGTTTTCCAACAAGTTTTAAAAGGAGCTCGAGGCACTCTGAATAGTTCTTTGAACAAGGAGTTACATTTACGTACCATTAGTGAGAATATTGACACGTTTGAGGCGATGGCAGAAATAACTGATTAGTCCTTTTCCTGTAGGCATTGTTTTTTTTTTCTTTAACTAAAAATAAAAAACTAAAAAAAAATTATACTCATGCTAACAATTAGAGCCGACGAAATTA